TATTTTTAGTTCAATCTTTTTTTTTTTTCTCTCCACTCGGATCAACCCGCCGACTTGGCTTCTTATATTTAAAGTGAGTCGTGTATCGACTCCAACGATACTATAGTTCTGTACCATTATGGTAGAGGATTCGGGTAAAATATGCACTTCTTCGGGAATGAAAAAAAAGCGATCTACTTTCATTTCGTATTTTGTCTTAAATTTTTGGGCTCCTCGATACTCAATCATATCCTCTTTTTGGATGATTGAGTCCGCCTTTAGAGTCCCATATTTAATAATTCCGGAACTCTTTCTTCTGTATCTAGGATCATCAAAAAAAGCAAAAATACTATTTCTACGGAAAATACCATTTATGGGTATTTCTATTGAGATACCTGAATGCGGTATGAATTCTTTCTCTTGCTCTTGAATCGATTGGAATGGAATGAGAAATCTATTTCTTCGCCTTTTTGCTAATAAATCCGAGTTCTCATGAAAAATATCAGAATATATTAAATTATAATGACTAGTACCTGCGATTCCATTCAATTCTGAATAATCGGGAATCCCAGATTTTTTTTTATCATAAAAATCCGAACTAAAAAATTTTTGGCTCGCTTGATCGTTATTCACAGAGAGGCTAGAAATAGATTTTCTTTCGATGGAAAGAAAGGGTATGTTCATTTGATCTTGATCTTTGTGGATCGAAAAAAGAATTAGACTAGATCCGCATGAACCTCCTGATAATATCCATAAATGACTAGTTTTTGGTAAGAGATGGACATTACTATATGTAAATTCGGGTGCATGGGACACATCAGTACTCCAGTGCATTTCGCCCTCTGAGTCAGAATAAATATATTTTCTAACCCTCTCTTTAAAATGAAAAGTATATGTTCCCTCGCGAATCTCAGCAATCACCTGTTCTGATTCCACATATTGATCATTTTGAACTAAAAGAAAACTTTTTGGTGGAATAGTAACGCTATGTATAATATCTTCGCTCTCAATAATTACAGACAAGTCTATATAACATAGAAAGGCAGGATGCCCGTGACGTGTACGTGTAGGATGAACCAAATCCTCATTGAATTTTATTTTTCCATTATAAGGGGCTCGTACATGTTCGGCAGTACCTCCTGTAAATACTCCGCCAGTATGAAAGGTTCTTAATGTTAGTTGAGTCCCCGGTTCGCCAATAGATTGACCCGCAATAATACCTACAGCTTCCCCCAATTCAACTAGGTCACCATGAGTGGGGCTCCGACCATAACATAATCGACAGATCCAAGACGTACTCCGACAAGTAAAGGGAGTTCGAATAGATATTGATTGTGTTCCAAAGGTTATTAATCGGTTAACAAGTCCAATCCCAAGATCTTTATTTCGAAAGGCGACACATCGGGAACCTATGTATATATCATCTGCTAAGACACGACCAATTAATGTTTGAATAAAAATTCTTTCTGACATCATCCGATTTTTATTTCGAGGACTCACAGAAATCCCTCGGATAGTGCCACAATCTGTTCTACGTACAACAATATGTTGAACTACTTCAACAAGTCGACGCGTAAGATATCCAGCATCTGATGTGCGTACAGCAGTATCTACAACTCCTTTACGGGCTCCATAGCAAGAAATAATATATTCTGTTAAAGATAGTCCTTCGCGTAAATTGCTTTGAATAGGTAAATCAATCATTTGTCCTTGGGGATCCGACATTAATCCTCTCATACCTACTAATTGATGTACTTGAGACGCATTTCCCCTAGCCCCCGAAAAAGACATCATATGGACTGGGTTAAAAGGGTCCGTCATCCTAAAATTAGGATTCATTTCTTGTCGCAAATATTCACTTGTAGCATACCATATCTCAATAGATTGGCGTAATTTTTCTACCGCATGTACATTCCCATAATAATGGTGTTTTTCCAAAATCAAACTTTGTTGTTCAGCATCTTGGACAAGCCAGCCCTTGGAAGGTATCGTTAAAAGATCATCAATTCCTAATGAAATGGATGTAGCAGTGGCTTGCTGGAAACCTAGAGTCTTTACTTGATCTAGGATGTGTGATGTATATGCCATCCCGAAGTGATCTATTAATCGGCTAATAAGTCGTTTAATAGCAGTTCCATCTATCACTTTATTGTGAAATACCAGATTGGCCCGTTCCGCCATAAGTACCTCCATATTCTGCTGAATGGGATTCGACAATGAGTTTGAGTCAATGATTGCAAAACTTCCTTTTCTCGATCTTGATTTGCGTAGAATTTTAGGTCAAGAACTATGCTACGGTCCGAGTTGAATCGGAGAGGTCTGAATTCACACGGGTGTCCTAGAATTACTTTTTTTTAATACCATATTATTAGGTATCATACGAACAGGCTTGAGAAAAACCTTGTATAGCTTCCTCTATTTCTCGATAAAAAGAAATATGACCAACTGTGGTTCGAATATATATACAAAAAGTTTCTTTTTTTACACTTCTTACTATTAGATAGTGTGCATAAATCTCATG